CGGTAGATATGCTCTTCAAGCACTTGAACCCGCTTGGATTACATCTAGACAAATAGAAGCGGGGCGACGCGCAATGACACGAAATGTACGCCGTGGTGGAAAAATATGGGTACGTATATTTCCAGACAAACCCGTTACGGTAAGACCTACAGAAACACGTATGGGTTCGGGGAAAGGATCTCCCGAGTATTGGGTAGCTGTCGTTAAACCGGGCAGAATACTTTATGAAATGAGCGGAGTAGCCGAAAATATAGCCAGAAAGGCTATTTCAATAGCGGCGTCAAAAATGCCTATAAAAACTCAATTCATTATTTCAGGATAGGAATATAGAACCAAAGGAAAGAAGTCTTGTCTTGGGAATAAAAAAACAATTGCGAGTTTCCTTTTTTTTGACAAACAATATTTCTTTTTTTCTTCGTCCTTTGTTACATTGAAAAAAGAGATTTAAAAAATGATTCAACCTCAGACCCATTTGAATGTAGCAGATAACAGCGGGGCCCGAGAATTGATGTGTATTCGAGTCATAGGAGCTAGTAATCGCCGATATGCTCATATTGGTGACGTTATTGTTGCTGTGATCAAGGAAGCAGTACCAAATACACCTCTAGAAAGATCAGAAGTGATCAGAGCTGTAATTGTACGTACTCGTAAAGAACTCAAACGCGACAACGGGATGATAATACGATATGATGACAATGCTGCCGTTGTCATTGATCAAGAAGGAAATCCAAAAGGAACTCGAATTTTTGGTGCGATCGCCCGGGAATTGAGACAGTTAAATTTCACTAAAATAGTTTCATTAGCTCCCGAGGTATTATAAGACGAGACCCAAGTATAGTTAGAGTATTTAGAGTATTTAAATGGCATAGATTAATTAGTAGATTGTGTCTCACGTATATACCTTTACTAAGTAAAAAAAAAAAGACCACGTTGGTTATATCAAAATTCGGGAGCAACAAAAATTTTAGTTTACCATGGGTAAGGACACTATTGCTGACATAATAACCTCTATACGAAATGCTGATATGAATAGAAAAGGAACGATTCAAATAGGATCTACTAACATCACTGAAAACATTGTTAAAATACTTTTACGAGAAGGTTTTATCGATAACGTAAGGAAACATCGGGAACGCAACAAATATTTTTTGGTTTTAACCCTACGACATAGAAGGAATAGAAAAGGACCACATAGAACTATTTTAAATTTACGACGGATCAGTCGACCAGGTCTACGAATCTATTCTAACTATCAACAAATTCCTAGGATTTTAGGCGGGATGGGGATTGTAATTCTTTCTACTTCTCGGGGTATAATGACAGACCGGGAGGCTCGACTAGAAGGAATCGGTGGAGAAATTTTGTGTTATATATGGTAATCTGTCCGGTATACGAATTGTATCCGAAACTCTCCATTTGTGCAAAAAAAAAGAAAAAAGCACGGGTTGTCTAATAGAACTCCTCCTGCCCTACGGTAGTTGATACGTCAAGGAAGTTTTACCTGGAATAAAAGAACAAAAAAATGGATTCATGAAGGTTTAATTAGTAAATCACTCCCACTCCGGATTCCTTTAGATAATGAAGATCTGATTTTAGGTTCTGTTTCGGGAGAGTTTTACCAACGTGGGATAGAGTCAACAAAAGTGAAGTAAGTGCTTATGATTCAACCAGGGGGGCGTATAATTTATAGACTTCGCAACAAGGATTCGAACGATTAGGTAGTTTTTTCAACTTCAAGATTCCTTTCGGGGGGATCCAATTCAAATTTAAAGAAACTTATTTTCTTCCAATAAGCGAATTCGGAAAAATTTAAGGAATAACAACTATGAAAATAAGGGCTTCCGTTCGTAAAATTTGTGAAAAATGTCGCCTAATCCGTAGGAGGGGACGAATTATCGTAATTTGTTTTAACCCGAGACATAAACAAAGACAAGGATAATCTTTCTATTCTAAAAAGAACTCCTGAAAGAAAAGAAACTAATCTTAACGAAAGCGATAAACAAATAAAAATAGAAGATCTGTTTTGACATGAAATGGATATATCCATATATCTCTGACTTATCTTTATGAAATGATAAAATATGGCAAAACCTATACCAAAAGTTGGTTCACGTAGGAACGGGCGCAGTAGTGCACGGAAAAGTGCACGTAGAATACCAAAAGGAGTTATTCATGTTCAAGCAAGTTTCAACAATACCATTGTTACTGTTACAGATGTACGGGGTCGGGTAATCTCTTGGTCCTCCGCCGGCACTTGTGGATTCAAGGGTACAAGAAGGGGGACCCCTTTTGCTGCTCAAACCGCAGCGGGAAATGCTATTCGAGCAGTAGTAGACCAAGGTATGCAACGAGCAGAAGTTATGATAAAGGGTCCTGGTCTCGGAAGAGATGCAGCATTACGAGCTATTCGTAGAAGTGGTATACTATTAAGTTTCGTACGGGATGTAACCCCTATGCCACATAATGGCTGTAGACCCCCTAAAAAAAGACGTGTGTAGAAATAAACACTAAAGAGATTTCAAGAGAAATAAATGATTCAATGATCTGATCAAATAAAATTACTATGGTTCGAGAGAAAGTAAAAGTCTCTACTTCGACTCGGACACGACAGTGGAAGTGTGTTGAATCAAGAACAGATAGTAAGCGCCTTTATTATGGACGCTTTATTCTGTCTCCACTTATGAAAGGCCAAGCCGACACAATAGGCATTGCGATGCGAAGAGCTTTGCTTGGAGAACTAGAAGGAACATGCATTACACGTGCAAAATCTGAGAAAATACCCCACGAATATTCTACCATAGTAGGTATTCAAGAATCAGTCCATGAAATTTTAATGAATTTGAAAGAAATTGTATTGAGAGGGAATTTGTATGGAACTCGTAACGCCTTTATTTGTGCCAAGGGTCCCGGATATGTAACTGCTCAAGACATCATCTTACCGCCTTCTGTGGAAATCGTTGATAATACCCAGCATGTAGCCAGCCTAACCGAACCAATTGATTTGTGTATTGGATTACAAATCGAGAGAAATAGAGGATACGGTATAAAAACGCCAAAGAACTTTCACGACGGAAGTTATCCTATAGATGCTGTATTCATGCCTGTTCGAAATGCGAATCATAGTATTCATTGTTATGGGAATGATAATGAAAAACAGGAGATACTTTTTCTAGAAATATGGACAAATGGAAGTTTAACTCCGAAAGAAGCACTTCATGAAGCTTCTCGCAATTTGATTGATTTATTTATTCCTTTTCTACATGCGGAAGAAGAAAACTTACATTTAGAAAACAATCAACACGATGTTACTTTACCTTTTTTTCCGTTTCATGATAGATTAGTTAAACTAACAAAAAAGAAAAAAGAAATAGCATTGAAATATATTTTTATTGACCAATCAGAATTGCCTCCCAGGATCTATAATTGTCTCAAAAAGTCCAATATACATACATTATTGGACCTTTTGAATAACAGTCGAGAAGACCTTATGAAAATTGAACACTTTCGCATAGAAGATGTAAAACAAATATTGGGCATTCTAGAAAAGAAGTAGAAAAAGCATTTCGAAATTGATTTATCAAAATTTTGAATCCAATGGATTTTGAACCTTCAGCACAATCCATAGATTCGGACCAGAATTGAATAAATGTATCTAGGGAGAATTCACTTTGCCTTTGAAGTGACTACTCCCTAGATACGCACATCATGATATTTTTTTTTTAATTGATTCAATTTAAAAAAGACCTAAAGTTAGGGATTTATCAATCGGTAATGTTGCTCCAATACCCAACCAAAGGGCTACTGCAGTACCAATCAAAAAAACGGTTGTCGCTACTGGACGACGAAATGGATTTTGGAATTTATTAACATTTTCCAAAAACGGTACTGTTAATAATCCCGCGGGTACTGAAACCATTAAAAGAACACCCAATAACTTGTTAGGTACTGTACGAAGTATTTGAAATACGGGAAAGAAATACCATTCAGGTAATATTTCCAAAGGAGTTGCAAATGGATCCGCGGGTTCACCAATCATTGAAGGTTCTAGAACCGCTAAGCCCACGTTACAAGCAATAGTACCGAGAATTACTACTGGAAAAATATATAAAAGATCATTGGGCCATGCGGGTTCCCCATAATAATTATGACCCATACCTTTAGCTAATTTAGCTCTTAATACAGGATCGTTCAAGTCAGGTTTTTTTGTTATTAGGATAGGTGAATTTTTCTAGATCCATCCCCCAAAGGAACCGGACATGATAATTTTTCATCATCCGGCTCAAGCAAAAGTCAATCGAATCAAATGGATACAAACGGATACCTATAAAATAAATCTATATTCTATATGTTTTAAAAAAATCTATATGTTATCCCCACATATATGAATGGTTCCATATGTAAGAAAAAAGTTACCCGATTCCATTTTACGGAGTTGCAATTATACATTCCAAGGAATTTCATTTTTACAGGTAAATGCTCAATACCCAAGTAGGCGTACAAAGTTGATCGTGATCAAGTGCTTTATGGGTCGTCTTAGGCCTTGCGATTCACCTTTATCCCAAAAATATATCGAGATTTTTTACATACAAAGGATTTACTTGTTACTAATATAGTCTAGCCTTTGCTCTTCTTTAGATCCCTTGTTTCACTCCGATAGTATAATTAAATCGGGTCGATGCAGAAGAAATGAATGCATTTTCATACTATTAAGATAAGAAAGTAAAAAAAAAAAAACTAAAATCTAATTTGGATTATGCCAAATCACTTATTCTACTGGATCTTACGGAGCCCTATTTATACACAACATCGTCAGGTCTGATCATAGAAAAGATTCTCTTCAAGCGAACCAGCCTATCCTTTGTATGGGGCTTACACGGTGGTTGAAACAAAGACACATTTGGTTGTGAATTCCAATGTAGCAGATAAAGGCATATTTCTGCACGGCCCAATCAATAGTTCAAGTCACACACTCCCATAATCCATTTTCTCTTCGGGGAATTCCCTTCAACTATTCATGTCATATCAAATAAATAATAGAATATTGTTGTAGTTGAAAGGAAATATCCAAATACATGTCTTATTTTTTTTTCAATAATCCATATTTGTAGCAATGAAATACTATTGTTCCTCCCCCAAGTAATAAGATAAATTATTGGTTACAATATAGCTATGGTCTATATTCTCTATAAAGGCCCAGAAATGCCTTGCTTACGTATCATTAGGAAATGCATTAACATAAATACAGCAGTAAGAAGGGGTAATACAAAAGTGTGTAAACTATAAAAACGGGTCAAAGTGGATTGTCCCACACTAGCACTTCCACGTAATAACTCTACCAAAGGCGATCCTATTACCGGAATAGCTTCCGGAACGCCTGTTACGATTTTGACTGCCCAATAACCAATTTGGTCCCGAGGTAAGGAATAACCTGTTACGCCAAAAGATGCGGTCAACACAGCCAGAACCACGCCTGTAACCCAAGTTAATTCGCGAGGTTTTTTAAAACCACCAGTGAGATAGACACGAAATACGTGCAGGATCATCATTAAGACCATCATACTTGCCGACCATCGATGAACTGATCGGATTAACCAACCAAAGTTAGCTTCAGTCATTATGTATTGAACAGAAGCAAAAGCCTCAGTAACGGTTGGACGATAGTAAAAAGTCATAGCAAATCCTGTAGCTACTTGTACCAAAAAACAAGTAAGCGTAATTCCTCCTAGACAATAAAATATGTTAACATGAGGAGGAACATATTTACTAGTTATATCATCTGCAATCGCCTGAATTTCGAGGCGCTCTTCGAACCAATCATAGACTTTATTGAGATAGGTAAACCAAGAGGACCCCCCCCCGAGAACCGTATATGAGAATTTCATCTCGTACAGCTCAAACAAAAACACCCAAGTAATAGCTGAAACGGATATGGAATAGAAAGTTTGAAACTTCTTAATCTTTTCATTCAATTTTATCTGAAGACACAAAAGAGTGAAAATCCGAAAGCTCTTTTTTGTAGTTGTAATTATAATGCCAAAAAATCAAGTCGGCGCAGTCGTCTTTATGTTGATCGTTACAGGCCTCTTGAATCTTCTATTTACCTACTTATTTCTTTTTCTTTGCTTTGATTTGTTCTTTGTATGAAATGTGGCTTTATTCTTGTTTTCTTTCTTTTTGATAGGAATTCTCTTGTTAAGACCCTATGAATCAATTGAAACTTCAGATTCATACCAGAACCGCGATGATTCAATAAAACCTTCAAACTAAGTCCAAAGATTCTTTGAGTAAGAACCATTGGATCATCACTTATTCAATCAATAGAATAGATATAATAAATAAAAATACAAAGAAAAGAAAGGTTTGTCCTTTGATCAAAATAAGCATAAACTAAATGAGAGTTTGAAAGAATAAAAAATCTTTCGATTTATAAATAATATAACTCTTTCTTTGAATTTTTTTTGAGTCCGGCCGCGAGGTTTGAATATTAAGTATGAATCATAGTTCAAATACTTTGTGATCCATTTCATATATTCCGTGCTCCAGATACTAGAATGACTATCCGACGGGATAAAACTATCTCGATCAAGATGACAGACCCATTTTCTGTACTATCAATAGGATCAATTATAACAAGTCACACACTCATATTCCGGAAATACAGAAACAAATAAATTTCGCGGTCGAACTACCGAAATAGAATAGGGCTAAAAAAATCCGAGAACTAAAAGTTTAACTTTTTGTATTGAAACGCGAGGCTTCGTGATTCTTGTGAATCTAATTCATTGAAATTCCATCCAGTAAAACGGAAGAATTATAAATCTCCAAAATAATAGATAAGAATATCGCAAATAAAGCCATTGCGACACCCATCAAAGGAGTCGTTCCCCATCCAGGGGCTACCTTACCATATTCCGAATTCAATGGTTTCAAAAAATCCCCTACAACAGTTCGTCTTGGACCAGATCTAGAACTACCCTCAACGGTTTGTGTAGCCATAAATCTTATTTTGTATTCAGTGAGATCTGTTGACTTTGTATATCATTCCGCTGTAAATAAACAATCTTATCATAGACCCATTGTGATCTTGAAATTATATAATAATGGAAACAGCAACCTTAGTCGCCATCTCTATATCTGGTTTACTTGTAAGTTTTACTGGGTACGCCTTATATACTGCTTTTGGGCAACCCTCTCAACAATTAAGAGATCCATTCGAGGAACACGGGGACTAATTGAAGTAATGAGCCTCCCAATATTGGGAGGCTCATTACTTCACTTGAGATAATGAAAAATCATTTCATTTTTTTAGTTAGAATTTTAGGCGGTTCTCGAAAAAAGATAGCGAAAAAAATTATCCCTAGAGTAGATACTAAGAGGAATGTATAAACCAATGCTTCCATAAATTCGATCGTGGTTTACAATTATAGCTTCCGTACCTGTTTATTTGGAATCATCTCCCGAATAAAATAAAGAAAGAACAAGAATCAAAGAAAAGGCAGCGATTTAAATCAAGATTTTTCCAGCAGCCTATGGCAAATCACAAATAGAAGTAGAAGCGAAAAATAACAAAGCAATCTTGCATCAGACTACTTGTCTTCTTGTAGTTGGATCTCCAAGTTTTTGGAATGCTCCAAATTCCACTTGAGCATCCAAATCTGGATCAATACCGGCAAAAACATCTCTGAACAGGGTTCTAGCACCATGCCAAATGTGTCCGAAGAAGAAAAGCAAGGCAAACGAAGCATGCCCAAAAGTAAACCAACCCCTCGGACTGCTACGAAAAACGCCATCGGATTTCAAAGTAGCACGATCTAATTCAAAAATTTCACCCAATTGAGCACGTCTAGCATATTTTTTCACAGTAGCAGGATCACTATAACTCACTCCATTGAGTTCGCCGCCATAGAACTCAACAGTTACACCTACTTGTTCGACACTATACTTTGATTCTGCCCTTCTAAAAGGGACATCCGCTCTAACAATTCCGTCTCCGTCTACCAAAACAACCGGAAATGTTTCAAAAAAAGTAGGCATACGACGTACAAAAAGTTCACGCCCGTCTTTATCTCTAAAGATAGGGTGCCCTAACCACCCAACGGCTATTCCATCCCCGTTGTCCATTGAACCCGCTCTGAATAATCCTCCTTTTGCCGGATTATTGCCAATGTAATCATAAAAAGCTAATTTTTCAGGAATTTTAGACCAAGCTTCTGATAAACTTTGATTTTCGGCTAACCCAGCACTAACCCTTCGATATATTTCTTGCTGGAAGTATCCTTGATCCCATTGATAACGAGTAGGACCAAATAATTCGATGGGGGTAGTTGCTGAACCATACCACATAGTTCCGGCAACAACAAAAGCTGCAAAAAAGACAGCAGCTATACTACTGGAAAGGACGGTTTCAATATTTCCCATACGTAATCCTTTGTATAAACGTTGGGGCGGGCGGACACTAAGATGGAATAAGCCCGCTAATATGCCCAATGTCCCTGCTGCAATATGATGAGAGGCTATTCCTCCCGGAACAAAAGGATCAAAACCTTCCACGCCCCACGCCGGATTTACAGGTTGGACCTTGCCAGTTAGTCCATAAGGGTCCGACACCCATATTCCAGGACCATACAATCCTGTTACATGAAATGCGCCAAAGCCAAAGCAAGCCACTCCTGAGAGAAATAAATGAATTCCAAAAATCTTGGGCAAATCCAAAGAAGGTTTTCCTGTGCGCTCATCACAAAAAATTTCTAGATCCCAATATACCCAATGCCAGATAGCTGCCAAGAAGCACAAGCCAGAAAACACAATATGTGCTCCGGCCACACCTTCGTAACTCCAAATACCCGGATTTGTTATAGTCCCCCCTGTAATACTCCAACCGCCCCATGAATTGGTTATTCCTAAACGAGTCATGAAGGGTATAACGAACATACCTTGTCTCCACATTGGATCAAGAACGGGATCGGAGGGATCAAAAACGGCTAATTCATATAGAGCCATTGAACCGGCCCAACCAGCAACCAGAGCCGTATGCATTATATGAACAGAAAGCAAGCGACCGGGATCATTCAATACGACAGTATGAACACGATACCAAGGCAAACCCATGGAAATACCCCTTTATCAACGAAAAATAGACACTATGTAACTTTATTGCATTGGAATACCTCCCCTTTTCGGTGGATTCTTTCGGAGAAAGGATTAATATTTGTTCTATTCCATTAGTAATTAAGGGAAGAATTCGGCTCAGAAGAAAAAAGAGAAGCAGATCTATTCTATACCCGATAAGTATCAATACGCAATGGGGGTTGATCCTATTTTTTATGAATGAACGCATCCCTATTTGTTCATCATTCAAAGGACCTATTGGTAAGAATTCTCTTTCATTCATTCTGTCTTTCTTTATTTTATGGCCTTATTCTATCTATGTATAAAATATGAGGCCAATATTATTAAGACCATTATTACGCTTCCAGATCAAAGTGAAATATAGTATTTAATTCTTTTTCTTTCCTTTAATGCCTATTGGTGTTCCAAAAGTTCCTTTTCGAAATCCGGGAGAGGAAGATGCAGTTTGGGTTGACGTATAGTGCGACTTGTCAAATATATTGGGTCATATGGGATTCCCCCGTTCTCTCGCCCGATCGAGATATCCTCTGTTTCGCCCAAAAAAGATTGATTGAATTATCAAAAATTTGTAGCGTGAAGTGTAATGAAGTGCAATTAGAGATCCATTTCATTTTTTTTGGGGGGTATCCAGATTAATATTTTCAATTAGAATGATTTATGGTTGGCTTGGTTGGACCGAAAAAATGAAGCATCCAGGCTCCGTTTAGAAAAAACCCAATTGGTAATACATTTATGATTACCACCTATATCATAATCATAAATCTTTTTTATTTACAAATTCGAAATAGAAATAAGAACGATTTCAAACTATTAATCAATCGAATAATATGAGAAATACGTTGAATATTTGGCGGAAAACATGAAAGAAAAAGGAATTAAAATAAAAAAGGAAATGAAATCATAGCAAAAAGATGTGGTATTGGGTCATTTGTCCTATATGCGCAAATCAAAATCGGGCGGATCTTTACTCGGAGTAGAGCATAAACCTAAAAAAATTGAATAAAAAATTGATGAAACCCATTCAGGAACAAGAAAATGGCATCGTGATTTGGATTGAATCCCAATGAAAAAAAATAGATCAATGAAAAGTTTGTGCGATAAGTTTAGCGAATTTTTTCTATATTATAGATTATAGGAAAACGGGCCAAAACTTATCTTTCTTTAATTTCATTTTGAATTTTATTTTAAAAATGTAAGAAAAAGCCCCTTCGTTAGAAATTAGAAGTTAGAAAAGGCACACTAGAAAAAACGAAGGATGGCTGGAATCTACACATTGATTTTTTTTTCGCAATTTTTGTTGAACCGTATGCATCAAAAGGTGCCTGTACGGCTACTAAGGGATACAATTTTATCCTAATCAACCGACTTTATCGAGAAAGATTACTTTTTTTAGGCCAAGAGGTTGATAGCGAGATCTCGAATCAACTTATTGGTCTTATGGTATATCTCAGTATAGAGAATGATACCAAAGATCTGTATTTGTTTATAAACTCTCCTGGCGGATGGGTAATACCCGGAGTAGCTATTTATGATACTATGCAATTTGTGCAACCAGATGTGCATACAATATGCATGGGATTGGCTGCTTCAATGGGATCTTTTCTCCTGGCCGGAGGCGAAATTACCAAACGTCTAGCATTCCCTCACGCTCGGCGCCAATGAGTTTTTTTTATTTGATGGAAAGAAAAAAGAAGACTATGCCTTCGCCATATGAAATATGAGTTAGTAAGTAATAATAGCATGGCACTTCGAATTCGATATGAAATTTTTTTTATTTCTTTTTTTTTCAAAACATTAGATTATGTATCGAAAGAGTAGTATGAGAGAAAGGGCATTTCCAATTTTATCTTAGCTTTCGTGGGCCCATCTCAGCGTCACAAACTTTTTTTCTTTTCACACCAGAGGCTATTAACAATATTTATAACAATAGTTATGTTATAAAATAAAAGAGTACGAAAAAAAAAGACTATTTTTTTCTTTCTTTTTTTTGAAAAAAAAAGAAACTTTGGGATTGCTGAATCACAGACGAAATAAATATATAAAGCAACGGAGCCATCATAGTATTTTTGAACTTTTCCGAAAAAAAAAAGAAGGGTGGTAATTGGATTATTTAGTGATCTGGGTCTAATAGACGCTCTCTATATTTTCTCTTTTTCTTTTTTCGATGAAAGAAAAAAGAGAATTCCATTGTAAAGCCGTATGCAATGCACAAAAAATGCCTGTACGGTTGTTCAATTCTATCTTTTTTTTCTTATTATTCTTTAGCTATTTTTAGCTATTCTTCTAACTCACATAATGAGGCGAGAAGAACCTTTTATTATGTTATATCATCAGGGTAATGATCCATCAACCTGCTAGTTCTTTTTATGAGGCACAAACAGGAGAATTTATCCTGGAAGCGGAAGAACTACTGAAACTTCGCGAAAGCCTCACAAGGGTTTATGTACAAAGAACGGGCAAGCCCCTATGGGTTGTATCCGAAGACATGGAAAGAGATGTTTTTATGTCAGCAACAGAAGCCCAAGCTCATGGAATTGTGGATCTTGTAGCGGTTAAATAAGTTAAATAACAAATAGCAACGATTTAACACCAATCCACAATTTAATTAAGATTGATTTAATCCCTCTTCTTCCTTTCCTTCTTAACTTAAGCCTAAGGGGTTAATATTTTATTAATCTATTAAATAGAAAAAGAAGTACTTCAGAATCATCTGGTTAGGATCGATCTAAACCAGTCTATTATGTATATGATTCAGTATGCCAACTATTAAACAACTTATTAGAAATGCAAGACAGCCAATTAGAAATGTCACGAAATCCCCTGCTCTTGGGGGATGTCCTCAGCGCCGAGGAACATGTACTAGGGTGTATGTGCGACTTGTTCAGATCATGGGCTGAGAAAAAAGAAACAACTTTTTCAGTATCAACGATCCGTACCAGTGAATAGAATGGGGTTCGTCCGTTCACTATCTAAAAAAGATAGATCTACCATATCCTTCTATTGTGTATGAAATTTATGGTTTCCATTGGCGCAAATCCAATCTTGGAATTTAAGATGAGAAAAAATTCCCCATTGGTAGCAAATGCTTATCCATTAAGCGGGGAAAATCCTATTTAAAAAGCAAAAAGATTATGCTTCGACTCTTGCAAAGAACGGACTAACAGGGTCAGCTGCCCAATTAATCCTCATCCTTACATACCGTTACTGTATAAGATAGATCTCGTTGTGAAAGATCTATTACTGGAAAATTTATGAGTAGAGCCGAAGAGTGTGAACTGTACAAGTTACCAATTAAATGAAGGAATGAGCTCCGGTGTATAGAGAGGACCTCACCGTTTAAGAAGTAACCATAGAAACGATGGAACCCACTATTTATTTCTCCATTTCTATTTACTCCTTTATTTTAGTTAATATGCTTTTTTTGATACCTAGTATCAATACAATTTCTTATTTCAAGGCGAAATGCCTAGAAAAAAGGAAAAATCGTGGTCGGGACGGTTAGAGTAGCAAAAGCCATTGGAATTTTTATTTTATACATTGGAAGAATCCGTTTTGTTATTAATAGACTAGAAAAGAATAACTGAAAGAAAGAATTAGTTATTCATCAAAATTTCTTTTATTCAATGACCAGAATTAAACGGGGATATATAGCTCGTAGACGTCGAAAAAAAATTAGTTTATTTGCATCAAGCTTTCGAGGGGCTCATTCAAGACTTACTCGAACTATTACTCAACAAAGAATAAGAGCTTTGGTTTCGGCTCATCGGGATAGAGATAGGAAAAAAAGGGATTTTCGTCGTTTGTGGATCACTCGAATAAATGCAGTAATTCGTGGAGTGGGGGTATCCTATAGTTATAGTAGATTAATACACAATCTGTACAAGAAACAGTTGCTTCTGAATCGTAAAATACTTGCACAAATAGCTATCTCAAATAGGAATTGTCTTTATATGATTTCCAACGAGATTAGAAAATAAGGAGATCGGAAGGAATCCAACGAAATGCTTTAAATGAAATGGGGTTCCCTCGAGAATGAACTCGGGGAAGGTAGAGTAGAAATTAATATGATAAAAAATTCTGATTCTGATAAGGTCATCAAAACAAGATGAGCGAAGACGCTCAATAAAAAAAAGATTTTTTTTCTTCCCCAACCGGATTCGATTCTTTTGAAGGGGTAAGCCTATTTATTTCTGGTTCTAAGAGCAGTAGTTCTAGTGGTCGACTCGCTTCTTTCAAACTGTTTCTCATTATTAAGAAAGGGTAACGAAGATAAAATACGAGCTTGTTTTATAGCAATAGTAATTAATCGTTGTTGTTTTAAGGTCAATCTATTTACTCGCCTAGATAATATTTTTCCTTGTTCACTAATAAATCGACTAATTAAACTCATGTTTCTATAATCAATTCGATCCCCCGATTGGATCGGGGGCAAACGCCTACGAAAAGATCGCTTGGATTTAAGAAAGAGTCGCTTGGATTTATCCATGATTTCTTTATTCCTTATTTCTAAAAAGAATCCTATCCCTATCTCTATTTCTAAAATCCTATTTTGAAAATTCAAATTATAGAATTAATATAATAAATAGGATTTGGTTTGTTTATTTTATTATTGTTTATTTTATTATTATTTATCATTTCAATATATAATAATAATATATATAAACATATTAATAATATATAAATTATAAATAATATTAATAATATAATAATATAGAAAGAAAATATGCGTTATATATAACTAATTAGATACTTATACTTAATATATTATATACCTAATGTCATATTTTCATATTCTCGGGAAGTGGTGACATACGAGCACTTGATTCGATTTATTTCTTTATCTCCCCGTGAATTGTATGTTTGTAACAATAAGGACAGAATTTCTTCAATTCCAATCGACTGGGCGTATTGTGTCGATTTTTTTGAGTAATATACCTGGAAATACCCGTTGATTCCTTATTAACGCCGTTTCGAACACAACTGGTACATTCCAAAATAATCGTTACTCGGACATCTTTACTCTTGGCCATGAACCTCCTTTGAGTATTTAATTCACCCAACTTTTCTATTTTCCGATCAAAAGCGAAGAAGAAAGGAATGAAAAAAAAAAAGAAATAAAAGTTGCTAACTCAAAACAAAATCTTGAAAGATTTTGTTGCAATCAATATAGTAAATCAATATAGATTTATAGTAAATAATAAGAATAAGTAATACAACGATTTCGAACTCTATTTAGAATCAAACCACCGTACGGTATTTTCTTTAAGTATCTTGTAGGATACTGTTGTTCCAGCCACATTTATCTTTTCGCTCTACTAGTAATTTAATTGGAGCTTGAACCCGAGTTTCGGTGAGGTTGAATCCACTTTTTTCGTTCTACCTTCCTTATTTATTTTATCTAATTCTTATCTAATTCTAAAAAAAAACTAAAAAAAAAAATAAAAAAGGGGGGGGGCGAGAGAGTAGTCACAGATATTTGATTGTATCTCGATCTAATCTTTTTCGCCCCGTCCCGCGGCAATAACTCGAATTAAAAAAAAGGGAATGTTAACGCATCCGGGAAGAAACGATTGATCTCTATCAATAAACCCGCTAAAGAACCGAACCAGAGAGTACTTAGTACCGGTGCTACGGAAAGATATGTTTTTAGATCGCGCATTTAAAATCCTCCTTCTTTATCGTATTACATTATGGTAATACATATATAATCGCATGTATGTGTGGTTAAAGACCACTTGGATTTGTCTATTTGTACCCGGAATTCCTAATTCAAAATTCAAATTTAAATGGACAATGATTCGATAGATAAGATTTTCCCTTTCTTAAAACAGCAAAACAAAATAGGTCCCTTTCCGCCTGAGAATTCCCGCT